CGGACAACGCATACAAAGAGACTCGCCAACAGTCAAATAAATAATTAGTGAATCTATGAGAGATATTTCTATAAATTTCTATAATTTAGTAGATTAGTTTATTTAAAATTGATTTAAAATGGATTTCTCTTCTATTTTTCTATCTCCCATCTATCTATCATCTATCTATTTTCTTTAGTTATTCACTAGAGCAATTAGGATCTGAAAATCGATCTGGGGCAAGTGTTCGGATCTATTATGACATAGCCGTGAGGCGCTCAACGGACCCTTTTTTATCTTATATTATAAAACCTTTTTGGATTGATAGAAAAAAGTCGTTTTTGTGCAACCTAGTGTATGTTCATATCTCAATTAGAAGTTCTTAGATGGAACTGTTTTTTTTTATCTTTTACATAAAACATATTCATTACTATTAACCATTACTCTATTCCAATTCAAATCACGCGAGCAACCATTAGCCATTACTAAGAGACATCGCGGTATAGGGTATATTATAGTATAGATTTATAGTTGTATAGATTTATAGTTCGTTATTCAAAGGTCTCTTGTATTCGTTTTAAAGGTCTCTTGTATTCGTTTTAATAGAAAAAAGAAAGATGCACTCTATCTATGTATCCGCGAAATAACAGACGAAATAGAATGCTTAGCTTATGAAGGGCTATAATGAAATTCGTTGATTGGTTCTTCCAAAAGGAACGATCCATTTTATTTGCCTGATGGGGCCAACAAACAATTAATTAGAACAAATCAAACAAAAAATAGAAATATATAAAAAAGCCTATATTCTATATCTATTAGATTCTATATAGAAATCTATTATATTCTATATAGAACTATCTATCTATATATAGAGAAAAAATTTAATACATAAATAGCGTCTTCTTTTATTCGAAACGCCTCGTGATCTTCAACCAATTATGCGCTTCAATATAATTACCAGGAGTAAGCGCTATAGCCTGTTTCCAATACTCGGTAGCTTGCTCAAACCAAGCCTCCGCAATTTCAGAATCTCCTTGACGAATGGCCTGTTCTCCCCGGTCGGAATAGGCGGGTCGAGGCCTTCCCTTAGAACCGTACTTGAGAGTTTCCTATCTCATACGGCTCAGCAGCCAATTATTTTGGTGTTTTAATCTAACATATCTAACCGAATGAGATTTCTCATGGATCTATCCCATTTTCGGGTTAACCAAAAAAGTTAATTACATGAGTTTCAAACTAAAATTGGGATTACTAATCCGTTTTAGTTTTATCTTTTCTCCCACCTTCAGAAGAATAAAACATAGGCATTTAATTTACTTCTACCTACCCTTAGAATTTTCTGAAAAGTAACTATCTCGATTTCATATAAATGGATTTTCTATATATAGAATCTTTGAAAAAGACTTTCCTTCGCAAATATGAAAGAAAAGACTTACTATCTTTGGGATCTGATCCTACACCGCTGCTCAAGACCTTAGTGGATCGACTCTATTACATAAATGGATTCCTAATTTTTATATCACATCATGACATAAATAAGCAGTTGTTATTATAAACCCCGCTAATTGATCTTTACGGCGCTTCCTCTATCAATTAGATCTTTATCCATAGAATAACGTAGCTAGCTATTTCTTCATATTTTATTTCTACTTTTTCTACTTTTATGAAGTTTCTTTCTTTGCTACAGCTGATAAAAATCGTTCTTTTAGACGATGCATATGTAGAAAAGCCCTTCTTTTTTTTATAGTATTTACTAAATTAGTTGATTTGATCTTTCTTTATCTTTTTCTTTCTATAGTGGAGATAGTCGCACGTAATGGCAGATCACGGCCATATTATTAAAAGCTTGTGGTAAGAATGGATTTCGTTCTAGTGCTCGAAAATAATATTCCAAGGCTTTCGTATGTTCTCCATTACTTGTGTGGATAAGACCTATATTATAGAGTATATAACTTCGATCATAGGGATCGATTTCTAGTCGCATAGCTTCATAATAATTCTGTAAAGCTTCCGCATAATTTCCTTCGGATTGAGCTGACATCCGTTACGGTCGTCATTCAATTCAACAAATCTCCGCTCCAGAACTGTACGTGAGACTTTCATCTCATACGGCTCCTCTCTTATGTGCATAATGAGAATATACATGGAATCCAAAAAGATTTTAAAATATTCTTTTTTTTATTATGAACTGAGCAGGGCTAGTGTTTTTACACGAAATCGCTAGCCAACCTTCCTGCAAGAGATCTTTTCTTAACATCCATCCGGTTGGTCCTAAATAGAAATAATAACTCCAACAATTTCTTTGTTCTCAACGCCTCCTAATTTCCAGGAATTTGTCGCTTCAACAGACTTCGATGGGTATACGGGTATCCAAAGTACGAACGAGATGGATGTTTGTTGTCCCAACCATTCTTCTTAGTCCCAAGCCCGATAAGGAAAGGGGCCATTTTTCACTTTTAACAAATAACAAAGTTTTTGTGTTGTTGATTCCTAAGTGTAGTGCTTTTTCCCTTATGCCGCCTATTGGTACTTGTGGAGTAGGGTTGACCTGTAATACAGAACCTCTAGGTGTAACCTTTCGCGCAATACTAGAATCAACAGTTGATACATAGTATCTGAGGCTGCATTAATCGAGGATACGCGACAGAAGGAGTTGTTCTATTTCCAAACTTGACCTTCACCAAGCGTAGATTTTGTTTTTCAAAAAAATTTCTTTCTATCCCGAATCATGTGTCTTTCTGGTAAGACTGAGAGCAAAAATATTAAATAAAAAAAAATCAAATCGCACCATCTCTGTAGTAGGTAAATGCCTCTTTTTCTCCTAAAGTTGTCGGAATTATTCGTAATAAGATATTGGCTACAATTGAAAAGGTCTTATCAATAAAATTTGCATTTATCCGCGATCTAGGCATAGTTAGCAATCCATTCTCTAATTCTTCTCATTCCCTATGGTGGAAAATGATCTCACAAAGAAAAGAATTGTACAGTACGAAATAACATAAAAAAGATTCATAAAAAATAAAAAAAGAGATGGGCCTTTTGTTCTTTTTTTTTTTTTGACCGGAATCAATAAGAACTATTTGAACCCGATTCGATTTCATACTAATACTTTCGATTTCATACTAATACTAATGTAGTAGTAGTATACGAATGAAAGAAACTCCTTATCTTGGAGCCTTGAAGGCAGGATCTTTCTTTTGTTTTATTTTTTTTGATGCAAAATTTCCCCTTTTATAGTTCGAATTATAGTTAGAATTAATTGGTCGTACCTCGTACCTATTCAATAATCTAATTAATATGAATGACTCACTATTCACCCGGGTTTGGGGTCATAATCATTATGTAGGAGAGATGGCCGAGTGGTTCAAGGCGTAGCATTGGAACTGCTATGTAGGCTTTTTGTTTACCGAGGGTTCGAATCCCTCTCTTTCCGGACCTTCGTTTAATTCATCGATGTTACTAACAACAATGGATCAAATAGCAATGGACACCATTTTTCCAACAACTAGACCCCTTTTGCTATCTATTCCCAATTGCATTGCTGTGACACGTAAAATACTTCAAATTACTGGAAAATACTGTAAAGATGTAAAGAAAAGAGTAGACAAGGAATGCAAATCTTCCTCTGGGTCTATGATACATAATTGGGAGAAAACCCAGAACAAACTCGTATTTATCTTAATTTTTTCTTAGGTTAATTTACTTCACCGAAAGGGAACAAAATTGTCCGAACCTTTGTTATTTTAGTTTTAGTTAGGTTTAAGTCTGACGAGAATAATATTCTACGACTAGCAATTCGTTTATTTTCAGGCCGACCCATTTACTATCGATTATTTGATTGACTAATCCTTTATATTGGAATGGGTGAAGGGTCAAATGTTTTGGCAATTCCTCATGAAGATATGAATCGAGAGAATTTTGAACCAGAACTCTGGATTTCTGTTCATCCCTTACTATAATAATATCTCGGGGTTTGCAACGATAACTTGGTATATCTATTATACGACCATTAACTAAAATATGTCTATGGTTAACTAATTGGCGGGCTCCGGGAATAGTCGAAGCCATACCCAATCGAAAAAGGATGTTATCCAAACGCATTTCAAGTAATTGTAGTAAAACCTGACCCGTTGACCCCTTAGCTTTTCTGGCAATACGGACGTATTTAAGTAATTGTCGTTCTGTAAGACCATAATGAAAACGCAATTTTTGTTTTTCTTCTAAGCGAATACGATATTGAGATTTTTTTCCGGAACGCGACTGGTTTCTAAGATCACTTCCGGCTCTAGACCTTTTATTAGTTAGTCCCGGTAAAGCCCCCAGACGGCGTATTTTTTTGAAACGAGGTCCTCGATAACGCGACATAAAGACTCCTTATTCGTTTATTTTTTTTTTTTTTCATTTTTATTTTATTGTTATTGCAATTTCATTTTAACAAAATAAACCGAAACTCAAAATGAACTAAATGAAGCGACATTTACTGAAGTAGTGTACTTGTACTATAAAGAATAAAGAATAAAAGGATACCTTTCCTGACATAATTGGAAATTCCTATAACAATAAATCATGGAAAAGGGGGAGGGGGAAAACGCTTTTTCAATATTATTTTATTTCATTATTTCAAAGGGGCATTATCGATCATGTAAAATGGAATAAATAGCGAAAGCCGGCTATCGGAATCGAACCGATGACCATCGCATTACAAATGCGATGCTCTAACCTCTGAGCTAAGCGGGCTCACATAACAGAAATTGTATTGTGCGTGCATAGGAATTTAATAAATTAACTATTACTATATCTTAGCTATTCATAATTAATATTAATATGTAAAAGAATAGAATATCTATTTTATTTTCATTTGATTTTCTATAATATTATCATATATTCTTCTAATTTTCTTTCGAACTTTTTTTTTTTATTTTTTTTTTATTATTGGGATGATTAGTTTTATTATTGGGATGATTAGTTAGAACTAATGAAAGATTGCTCCGCTTTTATTCGGATATTCGGAAAGGTAAAAG